TATGATATTCCATATTCCAATCCCATTAGATAACAGAAAAAGAAATGAATTGAAAATTCGATTTGTTTGATGAGATCAAGAAAGAATCATAAATATATATATATATAGAGTTAATATCTTTTTATTACTTAACTTATGGATGGATTTTATTCTTCAACAAAAGATTCGCAGCAAAGAGATATTTCATCTAGCAGGAAATCCCGATTTTTGAGTCCAAGAAATAGGATCAAACAAAGTGCGTGACATAGTAATGAATAGGGCTTGTATTTATTAAATGTGCGTAGATAGCTATCTATTTATACGTTTCTATAGATATGTTAGATATGTTTCCTCCTTCATTTTTATTGCGGGTGGATTCGAGACCGCACATACCGCACTATAGCTAAATTGTTATTTTCTAGTCAATTTGCTATTCAAGGAAAAATGGAAGCACGGCAATTTACTGAGAATTTGCTATTGGGATCATATCATATAGGGGGAAGATGGGCGATTAGCTATTTGTATAAGCATTTCTGCTCTGGGGTTTCCATCGACTTTTAGTTGCAAACAGAATGGAAATTGGTTTATTGAAAAGAATTAATACGGGTTAGTTTAGTTAACTATCAATATATCAATTTATATATTATTAGTATTAGATTATATATATATTATTAGATATATAATATTATATATATTATTATATAATAGAATAGGGATTCTAAAATAGGGATTAGGAATCTCAAATTTTCAATTCAAATACAAGAATCATTCATCAATTTCAAGTTACATTTCATAGTTAATGGTTCCAATTTGCTCCGAATTATGACTTTGGTGACGGAGAAATCACATTAAGTTTTTTTTTTCAATATCAAAAGGAAAAGTTTTTGGATATTTATGTTTTGAGATACTATCCATATAAACATATAACCAAAGGAATGGCCCCAATACAAAAAACGATGGGTTTATTTCGGGCAAGGGATTAAAGAAAATGGGATTCAAAATGAAAAATCCAAGTGAAATAAAAAAGAAAGAAATTAAGTAATCCCACATCCCATCCAAAGAAAGAGAGACTATTCTCATCTATTTCAATATTCTCATCTATTTCGTAAGTAAGGTATTATTTTGGTTTGGCGACATGGCCGAGCGGTAAGGCGGGGGACTGCAAATCCTTTTTCCCCAGTTCAAATCCGGGTGTCGCCTGATCAACAAAAAGGCGAAAATCTTGTATTTGATTTGGCTGATATAACTCGATTAGTTTTTCTCCAGCAGAAGCAAACGTAGGAAAAGGCCTTTGGATACTTGCTTGATTCTAAACATCTGGAAGTTCCGTTTTCTAAACAGAAAGTGCTAGAAATGCTTGCCTTTAGGATTCTGGGGTAAGATTCCCCGAAAGATTCGAGTAGTGGAATGAAAAAAATTTCATATAAGGATTTCCTGATTCCATTCCACTACGTAATGGGGTGTTTCATTACTGGTTCTTGAATTCAATTCGATAGCCTGATGGAAAATTGACTTTTTTTGATAGATAAGATGCACTACACCTAGAAAAAATGCAAAAAGAAAGAATGAATTGAATTTCTTTTCAATAAACCAAAATCAAGAATGAATAAGTGATCCTCGGGTTGATCCCAGAGATAAATATTAGACAGTAATGATTAGATGAAACGGGAAACAGAGGGATGGAGTAGCTCGTTATCTACTCCTGAATCTAAATTCATTTTTAGGGCTTTTCCCGAATTTTTTACCTAATACCTAACCTAACTAAAATAGATAAAATAAAAGACAAGAAAAGAAAGAATAGCTTTTCTACATCTTATCTTAAGATTCAGCGGATTCCCCCTGATATTTCCAAACGTGTGACTGCGTATTTTTTTATGCTTACCCCCTTATGATTCCACTAGAAAAAGAGTATCACTTGTTGGAAGCGGATTTATTGGAGCCTTTCATCAACGGCGTTAGGTCATAATCCCCTTTTTTTTGACTATGCGCCATTGATCCCACTATTATTAGTGAACACTAGTGGAATATCCTTCATAGAGACAGGAGACATAATTGACATGGATATAGTAAGTCTTGCTTGGGCTGCTTTAATGGTCGTCTTTACTTTTTCTCTGTCCCTCGTAGTATGGGGGCGAAGTGGACTCTAAAGGAACTACTAATTGATTGACGTGAAGAATCAAGCTGTATGGATTGTTTTATAGACACACTTTTTTATTTTAAAAAGCCCTTCTTTTTTTTTTGATGTATATATATTTTATGTATACATAAAATATAAAGATATAAAGTATATAATATACAACTTCTTCCATTACAATAAGCATAATTGGGAGTATGCTAGATAGTATGGTAGAAAGATGCTTTCTACCATACTATCGGATCTCATATAATAGTATCCCGCTAATTCGCATTCCACTTACGACGCAAAATTCCAATTAATCCCTTTTGATTTCTTCGATTTCTTCAATAGGTGCCTCAAAAAAACAATCAAGTTTCATTCAACTTAATCACTTTGACTCACGGTTTTTACATATATTATAAGTAAAAAGGCAGTAGGAACTAGAATGAAGAGTGCAGTAGCAATAAATGCGAGAATATTGACTTCCATAATCTCAGTGTTTTTTATTTTTATTAGGCAATAATTCGGGATTTAATCCCATAGAGATGAGCAAATTTTCACCCCGAAAATTCAATGGGCTGAATTCAACCTCGATGATATTGAATCAGATCAATATCATGAATAAAATATCTGAGCTATCAAATCAATTCATCGTTTAAAATGGAATAGTATACCACAGGAAGATCTTTTTTTTAGCCATACCAAATTCAAAATCGGATTCATGATCCAATTCACATGATTCAATTCAATCGACTTCCTTTCTCTTTTGGATTCTTTTTTATTTTTTTTCTTATTTATTATTTTATTTCTCCTTCTTTCTTGTTTTTCTATAAATTAGACCCCATTCCTTGTAGATTCATCTGATGAATCTGATGAAGTAGTATTTGAATACTCTTTACGTTTCATTTCCGTTGGTTACAAACAAACCAACTCAAACAAACAATAGAAGCTAAATAAAAAAGAAGAAGGAGTTAACTACTTTTTTGAATGATCTAATTTGCGTGGAAAACAAATCAAACAAGTATCCTAAAAAAGTCCTAGTATTATTATACTACTACTAAGATATAAAAAAGATTGAATATTCTAGCAACGTTCACTATGTATAGTCTGTCTTCGACAGCACTTCTCTTAAAAAAAAATGCATTCTCTCTAAAAAGAGTTTGGATCCTTTTTTTCATGTTATTGGCTTTTATTTGATTGATTTTATCCCGTCGGGACTGACGGGGCTCGAACCCGCAGCTTCCGCCTTGACAGGGCGGTGCTCTAACCAATTGAACTACAATCCCCATGAAATCAAGCTATCGAGTATACATATATATATTTATACTTGCATTGAAACTAAACGATTTCAATTTTCATTCGAATCTCGGTTTTATAAGGATCACCGAGGCCCGAGGGATATACTGATATATCGATACTTTATCGAGAGCGACACATAACATATTATTAGTTCAGTACTGTCCAAATGGAATGAAAACCCATCTTTATCGTTAAAAAAAAAGTTTTTTCTTTATTCGGTTTTTATTATAGGTTATTATTATATATAAGATATAAGACTATTTTGAAAATCGTAAATTGAGATTAGAGTTCTTAGCAAAATAGGAATTTTTGCTAACCAAAAAATGGAACAGAGCAATTCAAGTGGTAAGGATATATCCGAAATTTTTTTATTCGTTAATATCCGTCATTTTTGAAGAACAAAGAAAAAGTCTATATCATTTCATGGCGGATCAGGGAATTCTTGGGCCGAGCTGGATTTGAACCAGCGTAGACATATTGCCAACGAATTTACAGTCCGTCCCCATTAACCGCTCGGGCATCGACCCAGCAAGAAGCCATTCTAGGCTTCTAACTAAGCCTAGATCAACTTCTTTTCGTAGTACCCTACCCCCAGGGGAAGTCGAATCCCCGCCGCCTCCTTGAAAGAGAGATGTCCTGAACCACTAGACGATGGGGGCATACTTGCCCAACCGCCATCATATTATACGATACGATGATTATCATATGATAAGTTTTTTTATATTGTCAATATAACGGAAGAGTCTGATTAGACTCGAAAGGTCTTTCCCTCTTTCATATAATTTCATAAAATTTTTTGATTCATGATTTTTTTCCTAAAAAATTCATTCTAATCGACATCTAGAAATAGGAAATTTTTGATTCGATACTATAGAGAATAGAGTGTCTATATCTATATTTATTCATTATTCAATCTATATTTATTCTTCATTAATTCACAAAAAAAGAAAAAAATCAAGATAAATCTAAATAAATAGAAGTAATATGAAGTCAGGATCCTTCTTTCAATAAAATTTCAATTTTCTTATTTAAGAATAAGCAAGGAAATTAACAAACAATATGAAATTGGGAAGGCGTGGATCAAGACAAGAAGTTCTCAAAATTTTTTCTTACAGAATTTGTTTGATTCGGCGGACAAGTTGCACCTTTTTATCATATGATTCGATCAAATATCTTTCATATTTGTTCATTTTGAAGATCATATCAATCAAATTAATTATTGATTTATTAGAATATATTGATTTATTAGAATATATATTTAATAGAATAAGTCAATTTCAGTCTTGAAACAATTCATTCCAGTTTTATTTCTCAACCCGTATGTTCAACCTATACCCTAGAATAATATCTAAATAAATCCAATTTTTCGTTCTGGAATCAACCCTATCCATTCTGAGTCTATTGCTGAGTCTAATGCATATTTACATAATAATATATTTTATAGATCTAATCTATATATTATTTTATATATATGACATGGAATCTTTATTTAGTATGTAATATTAATGAAATGGAATATATAATCTATATATATAAATTATACAACATATCTCTATAGAATAGATATATCTTGTATGCATATTAATAATTGATTCATGAATTGAGC